TTTTATATTGATCCCACTGCAAGTTCCCTTACAATGACCATGTTACGACTTACTCTCAGTCAATAATCACTTATTCATTATTCCTACAAGCTTATTATAAATTTTATTATATAAAATAAATCAGAAGGAGTAAATTTAAACAAAGCAACTATTTCCTGACAGGTGACGGGCTGTTTGTATAAGATTAAAGTATAAATTCACCGTACCAAACTAATATACGATTACTAACGATTCCACCTTCATATTATCAAGTTGCAGATAATAATTTGAACCATGATAATTTTTAAATCTTTAAAAAATACTTACATATTTTTATATTATTGTAATTATCTTTGTAGTACATGGATAGCCCAATATATAAGGGTCATAATGATTTAACGTCACCTCTATATTGTTTTTATCATAATGACTTATTTTAAATATATTTTAAAATAAAATATGAGATAAAAACATCTTTTTAGAAATAACATATAAAAATTTTAAATTGAAAACATATTATTTTACAAATATATAACACTGTTATATATTTTTATTATAAAAAAATTATAATATAATATATTTTTATATATATTTAAAATTCAAAATTCAACTAAAAAGCAAGAATTAGTTCGATACTGTTATTATTAACGAATCACTTCTCAAACTTACGATAACCATGCAACACCTGTTATATAATATATCAAATATTTATTTCTTTTTATATAAATATTATTTTTTCTTTTTTATAATAATAAAAAAGACAAATTTAAATTTTTATTTCTTTAAATTTTATTATATATAATTTCAATTATTGGTAAGATTCCTTGCGGTTTATCAAATTAAATCACATACTCCACCGTTTATAGTTAATCTCCATCAATTTCTTTTAGGTTGATTCTTGCGAACATACTTCCAAGGCAGGGTATTTACGCGTTTACTGATATGTCTTTTATAAAAAAACATATAATACCCATAGTTGACAGCATAGACTAAAAAGGTATCTAATCTTCGTCGATTCCTATGCCTTCATGTCTCAATGTCAATTATATATTATTATTTGCCTATCGCCATTAATGTTCCTTTTTGTTTATTATTTTTCAATTAAAATGCAAAAAATTCCAATAATATCTACATAATTCTAGTTATACAATTTTAGATTGTTTTTTTTATTTCTATATTTTATAACCATCTACACATGTTTTACGCCTAATCAAGCAGAATGACACTCGCACTTCCCGTATTACCGCAGCGGCTGGCACGAGTATTTGCTAGTGCTTATCCTAGATATCATAGTATATCATTATTAACTACCTAGATCATAAATTTTACAGCGTATCCGCCATCCTTCATTTATTTTGTTTTGTAAGAAGGTCATACTTCTCGTACATTGCCTACTATTCCACACTTCTGCCTTGATTCCAAGTATGAACCGTGTCTCAGTTTCATTGTAGCTGTTGTTCTTTTCATCACAGCAAAGCATGTCTGACTTGGTATGCTTTTAATCACACCAACTATCTAATACTCTATGTATTTCTCTATTACACTTCATTAAGTTAGTAATATTCAAATTCCATTTATTAACTTATTACATTTCCACAAGAATCATTTCAAATTCTATATATATAATAGATAAAAAATTCACATATACTCTGTACCCGTTCGCGATAAAAATAATAAAACAAGTTAATACTTGATCCAAATTATATTACTCCTATTCACTTGAATGTGTAAAGTTCAAAACTTAAATGTAGCATTCACTCTAAACCAGAATCAAATATTTCCTCATCTCGAAATTATAATACTTTTATTATTATTTCTCTTTAAATATCCTATAAATATCATTTAAATATTATATTAAATATATTATTAAATATATTATTAAATATATTATTCAGCATAATAGGAATCGAACCCATTACCAGTTCGTTATGAGCGAATTGCTCTACCAATGAGCTATATGCCTTATATATATTTAACATTAATCATTCTTTGCTATGGGACTCGAACCCATACAACTATAAAGTTATGAGATTTTAAGTCTAACGCGTCTACCTATTTCGCCAAGCAAAAATATTATAATAGTTTAAGATGGGAATTGAACCCATGACCAATTGATTAACAGTCAACTGCTCTACCTCTGAGCTACTTAAATATTATTGGAAGAAATAAGATTCGAACTTATGAAACTATATAGTAATAGATTTACAGTCTATCGCCTTTGACCACTCAGCAATTCTTCCTAATATATCAACTATACACAAAATAAAACACAAAATAAAATATAAAATAAAACACGCCTAAATTCTAAAGTTTTTACTAAATATGCCTAATGATTTTATCTATTCTTATTCAATCATTTTACATATTATATACTATATAAAATTTCTTCTTCATATTTTAATAATAAAAATTTATGTATAAAGTATTATATAATATTTAATATATAATACTTTATACTTTATATTTTAATAATATTTATACTATTACTTGAATTTTTAATATTAATTAATAATTAATATTAAAAATTTAAACATTTGCTTAAATATTCATAAAAAAATCCTAATAATAAAAATATTATAAATATATACATAGATATAAATGACTGTAAATTTAAATATGAAAAATTTAGTATCCATGGAAAAAAAAATATTATTTCTATATCAAATATTAAAAATAATATAGCTATTACAAAAAATTTAATGCTAAATGGTTCTCTAGCATAATCAAATGGATCAAAACCACATTCATATGCAGATAATTTTTCGTAATATCTACTTCTTTTATATACATTTATTACTAAACAAAAAACGAAAATTAATGATATAACTAAAAAAAAAAAAATAACATAAAAAATAATACTACTTACATTATTAATATAATATATATGTTCCATTAAATGTTATAAACTATTATTTCTGCAATATTGTATATAAAAGATTGATTAAATGTTATTAATATTAATAAACATATACATAAAAAAGAAATTATATAATTAATTGATGGTATTATTCTAAAACCTGTATTTGATTTAAATTTTAAAAAATACATACTTATTATTATACGTAATGCATATGAAAAAATTAAAAATGAACAAAACAATATGGTATATAACACATACATATTATAATTATTAATAATTACATTTAACACAGATAATTTAGATAAAAATAATGAAGTACCAGGTAAACCTATATTACTTAAAATAGATATTGTTATAAAAATTGTCCATATATTATTTTTTAAATAATAACCATTTAACCATTTTATATTATCTACATGTATGTTATATATATTCATTACATAAAGTGGTAAAATTAAAATTAAAAATACAAATATATTAATTATATATAAAATAAAATAATAAATTACATTTATATGAGAAATATAATTATTATCTAATAAATTAATTAATAATAAACCTATAGTAAATATACTACTAAAAGCTACTATTTTTTTTATATTAGTTTCATAAACTATTGAAAAAGATCCAACAATTATTGAAATTATTGCTGATATAAATAATAATAAAGATATATATTCTAAAAACCAAATAAATACATAATTATAAAATTTAAAAAATAAATAAAAAGTACATGTAAATCCAATTGTTGATATATATATAGTATTAATTATTAAATTACCATTATAAATATCACTAATCCAAAAATGAAATGGTGCTACATATAATTTAAATAAAAATCCTATTAATATAAAAGTAATACAAACATAATCTAATAAATTAAAAACATAGTCTATATTATTTAATAAATAATAAAAATCATGTATATTAGTGGTTCCATATAATCCATAAAATAAAGTAATACCATATAACATAAAACTACTTGATATACAATGTAATATAAAATATTTTAATGAAGATTCTAATGAATATTTATCTCTATAATTTATTGCAGTTAAAACTATAAAACTAAATCCTTGTATTTCAATTAATAAATAAAATGTAATTAAATTTACACAATATATTAATAAATTAATAAAAATAGTAGCTGAATATAATATTAAAATGTATTGATAATCTATTATTTTTAATTTTTTTAAATAATTATTACCTGTTAATAATAATATAATTAATAAAAAAAATATAAATAATTTAATCATTAAATCTGATTTAGTTTTAACAAATTCTTTATTAAATATATTTATATTATGATTTTCTACTAAAATAATATTATTATTATTAAAATCAAAATGTACAAAAATATCAAATACAAATATATTAATAACTATTAATAAAAAAAGATAAAATATTGGACTATATAAATTAGGATATAAAGATGTATTATATTTTAATACTTTTTCATTTTCTAAATTATTTATATTATTTAATTTAACTATACTAGTTTTAAAATAATATAAATAACAAGAAAATATAAATAATAAAACAAATAAAAATATAAATAAAATTTCTGAAAAATAATTAATATACATAAAAATATTTAAATTCATATTTAAATTTGTGTTCATTATGCAATTATATAAAAATAATAATATAATACTGAAGTGTCTAATATACATAATACATAATTAGGAAAAAATCCAAAAAATAATACATAAAATAATATAATACTTAATATTAAAAATTCTGTATAATTTAAATCCATCACAATTATCCAATAAAATTTTGGTAATAAAAATGTAATTTTATTATATAACCACATACTATAAATTGTACAAAATAATATATTTATTATTATTATAAATATACTTATTTTATAATTATTATAAATTATTCCTTTAATTATTAATAATTCACCTATAAAATTACTTGTTGATGGTAAAGATATATTACCTAATATATAAAAAAAAAAAAAAAAACTTAATAGTGGCATATAATAAATTATACCATTATAATAAAATAATAATTTTGTATTAAACCTATTATATAATATACCAATCACAAAAAATAATCCTGATGCTACAACACCATGTCCTATCATTAAAAATATACTACCTACTAATGCAATATCATTAAAACTATATAATCCAAGTATACACATATTCATATGAGCTATTGAAGAATAGGCTATTATTTTTTTTATATCTATTTGTCTTATTGTACTATAACTTGCAAAAAAAATACTAATTATTGAAATTGAATTTACTAAATTTGAAAAATAATAATTTAATTCTATAAATATTGGTAATAAAAATCTTAATATTCCATAACTACCTAATTTTAATAATAATCCTGCTAATAATACACTACCTGTTGTAGGAGCTTCCACATGTGCTTCTGGTAACCAAATATAAAATGGAAATGTTGGTATTTTCACTGCAAAAGCTATAAACAAACTAAACCATAATAAATAATTTCTATTTTCTAAAAATTCTGTATTCCATAATATTTCATAACTATAATTTCCTATTTGTAAAAATAAAAATAATATACTAACTAATAAAAAAAAACTACCAAATAATGTATAAAAAAAAAATAAATAACTTGCATGTATTCTTCTATTTTTATAACCTGATATACCAATATATATAAAAAATGGAATTAATATTAATTCAAAAGATATATAAAAAAATAAAAAATCCATAGTCATAAATACTATTAATAATAATATACCTATACTAAAAATTAATAAATTGTGTTTATATTTTTCTATTAAATTATATTTGTTATTTATATTAAATAGTAAACATAATAAAATTAATAAACTAGTTAAATAAATAAAAAAAAAATTTAATCCATCTATACTTAAGTAAGTTTTTACATTAAATATATTTATTATATGTATATGTTGATAATTTCCTAATAATGGATCCATTATTACCCATATAAAATTAAAATATGTAAATAAAAATATAAAAAAATAAGAAAATAAATTATTTAATTTTAATATATTTAAGTTTGTCATTAATAAAATATTATAATTAATATAAATAAAAAAGTTAAATAATATAAAAATAATCCAGAATAATGATATAATAACCCTGTATTTAAATTATTATTTTTTATATATCCAATATTTATTAAATTATACATTCCGTATGCTCCAAATAATTCTAATATACCTTTATCAAATAAAAAATAAATATATTTATATGCTAAATTATAATTTATATTTATTATTTCAAATAATATATTTTTATTAAAAAACATATATTTTTTTAATAAAAATAAAGATAAATTATTTAATTGTAAATTTATTAATTGAATTTCATAATAATTATTAATATTTATTATCATAAATATTATTATAAAATAAAAAACTATTAATATATTTAATACATTTACTATTTTTATAAATTCAAAATATATAGTGTTATTATTAAATAAAAATATTATATTAAACCAATAATTGTTATTTAATCCAATTAATAAATCTTGTAATAAATAACCACTAAATATACTTAATAAATTTAAAATTATTAATGGATATATTGTTATAAAACTACTATAATATATATTTTTTATTGTATGTATATTATTATTACATTTAACAAAAAATAAAATTACAAGACTTTTTACACTATAATAAATTGTAAATGTTACTGCAGTAAATGATATAAATTGAAAAAATAATAAATAATTTAATAAATAAACATTATTTGAATTATATGTATTTAAAAATAATTCTATTATTTTTTCTTTACTATAAAATCCTGATAAAAATGGAAAACCCATTAATGATAAATTTGATATTAATAAACTAATATATGCAAATGGTAATATTTCTAATTCACCTGATAATTTTCTTATATCTTGTTCATTATTAAAACTATGTATTATATAACCTGCTATTAAAAATAATAATGCTTTAAAAAAAGCATGATTTATTAAATGATATAAACTAAAATTAAATCCATTTAATCCATTTGCTAAAAACATATAACCTAATTGACTACATGTAGAATAAGCTATTATTTTTTTTAAATCATATTGAAATAAACCAATTGTACTAGCCATAAAACTAGTTATACTTCCTAAGCCTATTATTAAAATACAAATATTATTAATATAAACAAATAAAATATTTACTTTTATTAATAAAAATACCCCTGCTGTTACCATTGTTGCTGCATGTATTAAACTACTAACTGGTGTAGGACCTTCCATTGCTTCTGGTAACCAAATATGTAATCCTACTTGTGCTGATTTACCTACTGCTCCTATTATAAAAAATATACTTATATAATAAAACCAATAATTATTTAATACATTACTTAATATTGACATTGTAAATAAATTAAAATCTAAATTAAATATTATAAAATATATTATACTAAAAGAAATTAATAAACTAATATCACCTAATTTATTAATAAAAACTGCCATTAAAGCTGATTTATTAGCTGTTATTCTACTATACCAAAAATTTATTAATAAATAACTAGTTATTCCTACACATTCCCAACCTAAAAAAAATAATATAAAATTATTACTCACTATTAATATTATCATACTAAATGTAAATAAACTTAAATAACTTAAAAATTTTATTTGTTCCGGATCATATAACATATATTCTATTGAATATATATGTACTATTAAACTAATACTTACTACTATTAATAACATTAATATTACCAAATTATCAAAAATTATACTCATTTCTACTTTTAAATTATTAGTTGTTATCCAATTATATAAATTTATATTAATTGTTATTTTATTTTTATATATTATAAAATAATAATTAATTATAACTAATAAGTTAATAAATAAATTTAATACAACTAATAACCCCACATATAAATTATTTAAAAATCTACCAAAAAAAAATAAAATAATAAAATTTAAAATTGTTATATATAGTACTAATAACATTATATGTATTGATATGTTTTATAATAACAAATTAATAATGATAACCCTAATGCTGTTTCACAAGCAGATATTGTTAATATTAATAAACTTAATATTTGCCCAAGTATATCATCTAAATATAATGAAAATAATAAAACATTTAAATTACAAGCTAATAATAATAATTCTAAATTTATAAGTATTTTTATTATATTTTTTCTATTATAAATAATGCTACAAAAAGATAATAAGAATATAATTAATGTGTAAATTATTATTATTAACATGTTTATTTTATTATATTAAATATATTATTAACTTTATTATTATTATTAGAATAATAATATTTTTTAATTAATTTATTATTATTTTTTAATAATAAAAAATTTAAACCTTTTCCTACATTAAATGATGATTCTATTACTACTGCTTCATCAAATAAAACATCTAATTTATTTTTTATTGTTTTATTTTTATATAATTCCCTTAATGTGTTCATTTCTTCATTTTTTTTCTTTACTTGATTCACTAATAAATATTTTATTTTTATTTGTTCAAAAATTACTAAATAAATAATATTATTTATATATTTTTTTATTTTTAATAAAATTAAATATTTTATTTTTAAATAAGTTAATAATATTTCATTATTATTTACTTCATTTAATTGTAATTTATATAAAAATTCATTATTTATTAATGAAATAAAACATATTAATATACCTAATAATAATATATAACTACTTAATAATATAAAATTTTCATTTAATAGTAGCACAAAAATATCTGATAATAAAAATATTAATATTATTTTTTTAAATATGTTTAACATAAATATGTTTATTATAAATTTTTTTAAAAATTTTAGTTTTCTTAGACAATATTATTTTACTATGATTATAAATTTCTAATATTGATGTAATATTATTTTTAATAAATAATTCATTATCCATAATTGCCTGTGCAGCTGTAATTATAGCCACTAACTCATTTGTAATTTCCTCTTGCCTTGCCTTGTTATATAATAATGTAGTTTCTTCTATTTTTTTTTCTGCATTAGTTATGCAATTATCCATACATGAAATTCTTGAACCTATACCACTTAAATTATTTTCTTCTAAACTATCTAATAAAAATATACTAAATACAAAATAATACAATTCTTTTAATACATCATATAATGGTTTAAATTTTATTTGATGAATAAAATTTAAAAAATTTATTACTTTTTTTGATCTAACTGTATTTAATTCTAAACATAATTTATAAAATTCTTTAATACCTGGTAATTCATAATAACAAGTTTTTTGTTGAAATATATCTATATATTTATTAAATACTAAAAAATATTTATCAAATGTATTTTCTAATATTTTTTCACTTATTATTGTACTTAAAGTTAAACTAAAAGGTTCTTTATCTATGTTTAACACATTACCATAATAATTATTTTTATAATTTTTTTTTATAAAATATTTCATATATTTACCTATTCCATACATTTTTATTATACTATTTTCATTGTATATTTTATATAAATTATTTATTTTATTACATATATTAATATTATGAGCTCCAATACAAGATTTATCCACTCCAAAATTAATAAATAATATATTTGTATCTAAACATAAAGAAATATTATCATTATCATATAAATTAAAAAAAGGAATAAAATAATCTAATGTTATATTTCTTTTATTTAAATGATTCTTTAATTTACTTAACATACTAATAGCAGAAGCTTTTAAACTTTTTGCTAATTCCTTAAATTTTATATATCCTACCTGTTTCTTCTTTAATTTCCTACTATTCATTATTTACTTTATTATACTTTCTTGAACTTTATTATACTTTCTTGAACTTTATTAAACTTTATTACACTTTATTAAACTTTATTAAACTTTATTAAACCTTATTAAATTTTATTAAACATTATAATATTTTATATTAATAAAAATAAAAACTCCAAATAGTTAATTTTTTATTCACTTGTTTTTCTTGAAATTTACTATTATAATTTTGTTTTGTATTTGTTAAATAAATACAATAAAACATTATCATAAATAATGTAAAACCAATCAATACAAGATATAAATATTTTATATTAAATAATGCTAATGCTAATTTAAATGTTGGTATTTCTTTATCATGATATATTGAAATATAAGGATTTGGTGTCCCTGATATTTTTTTTTTCCTTAGTTCATCTAATTTTAATACTTCTACATCAGTAGGGTTTAAAAAAAAAATATTTTTACCTGATTCATCTACTTTTAAAAAACTAAGTTTATTTTCAAGTTCATTTTCAAAATAAATATCAGTTTCAAAATCATATAATAATATCAAAAATAAAAAAACTATTAAAAAAAATAATAAAAATATCATTATATAATATATTTTATTTTCTTCTTCTATTTTTTTAAACGAAATCATCATTATTATAAATATAAAAAATACACTAATAGCTCCAACATAAATTATTAAAAATATTAATGCAAAAAATTCTAAATTTAAAAATAATAATAAAGAACTACTTGATATAAATGATAAAATTAAAAATAATATTGAATAAATTGGATTTGCATTAATTATTACTCCTATAGTGCAAAATATTATTATTATAAAATGAAGTGTTAACATTAATAAATATATAATAATACAAATAATATAGCCCATACTATATCAACAAAATGCCAATATAACATTGCCATTGTAAATCCTAATAAATGTCTTGGATTTAATTGTAAATCTAATAATCTTTCATTTTGAATTAATAAAAAAATTAATCCTACCATTACATGAAATCCATGAAATCCTGTTAATAAATAAAAACTAGATGCAAATATACTATCATTAAAACACATTACTAAATGATAATATTCAAGTACTTGAATTAATAAAAAAATAAATCCTAAATAAATACAACCTAATCCCATTATCACAGATGCTATATTAACTCCACATAAACTAAAATAATATCCTAAATTTAATAAAAATGTTGAAGTCATTAAAAAACATGTAGCTACTATAGGTTTTTTATAAAAATATATATTTTCTATTCCTACTAATGGTATTGATCCAAATAATGCTGGTACATGAAAACATCTATCTAAATATACCCAAAAAAATCCTATAAAAACCATTACTTCACTTACTAAAAATAAAAATACACCTGCATGTATACATCTTTGTACTTTTCTATTATATTTTCCTAAATGATATCCTTCTATCATTAAATCTCTAAACCAACCTTTAACACTCTCTATTAAAGCTACTAACATAAATGTAAATCCAATTACAAATAATACTAATTGTTTATTAAATAAATATAATAATAATAATAAAACCAAATTATATACAAATAAACTAATATAAAATGGATATTTTGTATATAATACTTCATTAAAATAATGAGTATATAATCTATATTTATTAAATATTTTAATACTTTTAAATATTACACTTAATAAAAAATCATATATAATATTTTTTAAAATATTATATAATGACTCATTCATATATTCCATTCTAAATAATATATGTTCTATTGTTAATATTTTTTTATTCATATTAATTATTACAATTAACATTTTATACTAATACAATTTAACTTTTATTAAATATTTTTTAAACATCTAATGTTTATTATCTAAAATTTTCTGTTACACTTAAATTATAAGCTACTTCTATTTCATATAATAATCCATTTTCTAATAATTTATTTTTATCATATAATAATTCTTCATGTAATAATGTTGAATAATTATAATTTGAACTTTCTACTACTGCATCTACTGGACATGAATCTTGACAAGCTCCACAAAAAATACATTTTGTCATATCAATATTATATCTATTTGATTCTCTTTTAAGATAAGTTTTTTTTAATGAATCTATTGTTATTGCATGTGCTGGACATGTAACTTCACAAAGTTTACATATTATGCATCTTTCTGTTCCTGACTCATAAAATCTTAAAACATGTTCACCTCTAAATCTATTTCCTAATACTGCTTTTTCAAATGGATAATTTAATGTTACTTTTTTAGTGAAAAAATTCTTTAAAATAACATACATACCATTCAATATATCAATTATATATATATATTTATATTCAGATTTTAAAAAATTATTTTTCTTAATCTTACTCTATATATATAATAAAATATTTACTAAAACAATATTTCTATCATATATATTTACCATTATATTATCAAAATAAAAATCAAAATTAAAATTTTAAATATATTGTTTAAATTTTTTAGATTTAGGATTTTTTATTCTATTGATTATTTTCATTCTTCTAATTTTAAATAATTTTGCTTTTTTCTTTTTTATTAATGGAATTATCATTTTATTTAATGCCATTTCTATAAATCTTTTTGATTTTACTTTTTTATTACGTTTATTTAATAATTTATTAACTAATAATTGAGTTACATATATATTAAATATATATTTATTTTTATTTACTTTTTTATTTGTCATTAAATTTTGAACTGCTTTTTTTAATCTAACTTTAAATGGTAATATATAAAAAATTTTCTTCACTCTTTTTTTTATTAATATTTCCCTCATTTTTATTATATTCATGTTTCTATATAATATTAATTTCAATAATACCATTGGAGTAAAATAATAATTATTAGAAATCATTAAAAAACTTTTTTCTAATGCTGATACAGCTTTCTTCTTCTTTCCTTTTTTTATTAAAAACCCTAATATATATTTCACTATATCTAAATATATTAAACTATTATTTATTACTATATTGCTACTAATTTTATAAATATTTAAATCTAATTTTTTTTTATTTTTTATTTTTTTATTCATTTATTCATTTATTATTTGTTTATTCGTAAATTTATAAACTTATACACATTTATTATTCCAACAGGAGGAGATTCGAACTCCCGACTTTTGGAGTGACAATCCAACACTCTACCAACTGAGTTACCTGTTTATTATTTAACTTTTTATCATTATTTTAATATTTTAAATTATATTATTTATTTATAAATTTTTCTATTATTAAATTATTAAATTTTAATTTTACTTTATCATCTACTTCTTCATTTTCTAATACATTTTCATTAAAATATTTTAAATCAAACATTGATAATTCTAAATTATTCATTCTTTTATAAATTTTTAATATACTTTTTAATTTTATTTTACTTTTATCATTTTTATACATTTTTTTCATTTTATTTTTTTTTAATTTTTTATTTAATCTCTTATTTAAAGATAATTTTATTTTATCTTCACTTTTCTTTTTAAAATATCTATTAATATTATTGTTTATATCATTATAACCTAATACTTTTTTATTTCTAATTATTAAATTATATTTTTTTTTTATATTATTTTTTTTATTTTTATTACTTAAATTTAATTTATTTTTTAATTTTAAATAATTTATTAATTTTTTAAATTTATATTTTTTTTTCAACTTTTCTATTAAATATTTAATTTTTTTTAAATATAAATACATATTATTTTTTTTTAAATATTTTCTATATTTAAATTTTTTTTTTAATAATTTTTTATTTCTTTTTTTTTTACTTTTTATTTTTTTTATTTTTATTTTAAATTTCGATTTATTATAAAATAAATATTTATTTAAATAATTATACTTTAAATATTGCTTTCTATTATCTTCCAATTTACCTTTCACACTAGTTTTATAATTATAAAAATTTATTATAGATTTTATATTTATTTTAAAATTTGTTTTTTTATTATTTAATATTTTATAAAATCTTCTTAATATATATTTTTTACTTCTAAATTTATCAATATATTTTAAACTAGGTTTTATTTTATTATTAATTTCTCCTTTTCTTATTAATTCTGTTAATATTCTATTTTTTATAAATAAATGTTTTCTTTTTATTCTTTTTTGTTCATTCAAATTTTTTAAATAATTTATATTTTTATTATTTTTTAATATATATTTAAAATTATTAAATTTTAATTTATTTATTAAATTCTTATTTTTATTAAAATATAATTTATTAATTGATTTATTATTCATTATTTTTATATTATTTATTTTATTAATGTTATTTTTATTTTCATTTAAATTAAATAATACCTTTTTATTTAAATTATTTAATACTTTTTTTAATAAAAAAATTAAATTGTAATTTTTATTTGATTTTTTATTTAACTCAATATTTAAAAAATATCTTAATCTTTTAATACCTTTTATTATTTTATATTTTATTGTTTTTCTAAAACGTATTTTATATTTTTTTATTTTTTTATCTCTTGGTTTAAATCTTGACCAAAAAGTTGATTTCATTGTTTTTTTTCTTAATAACCATTTTCTTTTTGATATATTTTTAAATCTTCTAAATTTTATTAATTTTTTATCTATTAATGTTTTTTTTTTTAAATATATTAAATATATATCTAACATATTTAATTTATATTTTTTTTTAAACATTTTATCTTTTTTTTTCATTATTAAATTTTTATAAAAATTTAATAATTTTTTCTTTACATTATTATTGTATTTATTTAAATATAATAATTTCATTCTGTATTTTTCATTTTTTTTTTCTAAATATTTATTATAAATTTTTTTATAATTATTTATATATGAATATTCATTTAATGGTAAATTTATATTTAATAAATTATCTGTATCTATCATTATTTCTTCCTCACCATTATTCATATTCTCCATATTATTATATATTTTATTAGATAATTTTCTTAATAACTTCTTATTAATTGTTTTTTTATAAATTTTTAATGATAAATTTTTTTTCATTTTATAATATTTTTTTAAATTTCTACAAAATTTATTTTTATATTTATAATATCTTAATTTTAAATCTTTACATTTTATTTCATTCACAAATTCTATTCCTTTTAAATTTTCATCTATATTTTCATTATTTAATTCATCATTATTATTATTATTTATAATTATATTATTTTCATTCATATTATTATTTTTGTCATTTTCATTATTTTTATAATTATTTAATTCATTATTTAAATCATTATTTAAATCATTATTTAAATTAATATCTAAATTACTATATAAATTATTATCTAAATCACTATCTGATTCATTATCTGATTCACTACTTATATCACTATTATAATCATTATTTATGTTATTTTCATCATTAATATTTACATTGTTTTTATTATTAATATCTATATTATTATAATTATAATCAATATATTTATATTCTATTAAATTATCATATATTAATTTGTTATAATTTTTTAAAATATAAATATTATAATAATCTGTTTCTAAATAATTATAATTATTATAATTAATTTTATTATTATTTATATTATTATTTAAATATTTATTTGAAAATTTATATATTAATTTAAACATTTTTTTATCTAAATTATATTTTTTTATATAATTTATAAATTTTAATTTATCACTAAAATTATTTATTATAAATGCATCTAATATATTTTTTATGTCTTTATTTATATTTAAATTTTTTAATTCACAAATATTATTTATTTTTTTTTTAAAATTATGTAATTTATATATATTATTTAATTTATATTGTAAATCTGTACATTCTTTTTCTAATAAATTTTTTTCTAAAATATCTAAATCATTTAATTTTAAATTTATATTTTTTTTAGCAAAATATAAATTTTCAGTGTTATATAATTCATATTTTTTTTTTAATAAATTTGAAATATAATAATTTTTATATATATTTATATTATTTAATTCACTTAGATTATTATTATAATTTAATGAAAAATAATTATTTAATATAAATTTATCATAATTATTTTCATTTAAATTATTATTCATATAATTAAATTTTATTTTTAATTTGTCTAATATAAATTTTTTTTTATTATATAATTTAAATATATTTTTATTTTCTAAATATTGTTTTTTTAATTTTGTATTAAATTTATTATTTATGTTATTATTAATATTTTTAATATCAATTAATTTTATATTTTTTAAATTATTATTTTTATTATTATTATATTTTAATAAATCAATACAAATATATGTATTGTTTTTTTTATTATTAAATTTTTTAAATAAAAAATATTCAAAATTTTTGTAAAAAAACATTTGAAAAAAAAAATATTTACTAAATATTTTTTTATATTGAATTTTATTTCTTTTTTGCATTAAATATTTTATTTTACTACCTCTTTTTTTCCAACTATATAATTTTATATATAACAATGATTTGTTATATCCAATTGGTATTAATTCAGGAAAAGATGATAACATTTTCAATTTATATGACAACCCTAAAAAATATATTATTAATAATATATCTTTTTGATTTAAATATTTGTAATAATTAATATTTACTCCTTCTGTTAATTTCCAACCTCCAAAATAAGATGTTTTAAATAAATTTAAATTTGATAAATAACTCATGTAATTTATAAATATTTATAATAAAATTGTGCACCTCTACCAGAATAATCATTTATTGATCTAATCAAACCCATTTTATATACTATTAATATTGAATATAATTTAAAATCTGAAAAAAATTTAAAATATTTTTTTTTCTTTTTTTTCTTAAGCAAATCCAAAGATGGTAACATTTCTATAAAAAAACTGTGAGCAAATCCCATTTTATATAAAATTGCTGTTTTCATTCTTACTATTTTATATCCTCTACCAACTACCTTCAATTGAGATGTATATCTATATAACAAAGAATTATACATTTCTTTTATTTTATATATAAAAATTATTAAAAATATTAATGAAAATATTATATGCTCTATCGGATCATCTTTTAATTTTACAAAATTTATTATCTCATCATATTTCATTTTCATAAGCATTTTAAAATCTTTCCACATTTCTTTTACTTTTTTTTTATTTAAATATTTAAAAACTAAATTTTTAACAAAAAATATATTTGCTTTTAATAATAAATAATTATTTCTTGAAAAAAAATTATAATTTTTAAATAATTTTACTTTCTTCTCAACTATTGACCTTAAATTCATTTTATTAAATTTTTCCAAATATCTATTTAATAAATAACTAAATGTTATTATAAATACACATAATTTATCATTATCCAAACTTAATAATTTATTTAACATATTTATATAATATATTTTATAATGTACATTAATAAATGATTTATATAGTAAAAGTTACTAATATATTTCCACCTATTTTATAATATAAAGCTTTTTTCATATTTATTATACCAATCTTACTTATTAATAATATATCATTTTTTCCATATAAATATTGTTTTTTTATTAATTTATAAGATATATTATTTATATGTTTTTTTTTTTTATTATTTATATGTATATTTTGTATTACTGATTGATTCTCAAAATATTTTAAATAAACATAAATATATTTAAACCTATATATATATGAAAAAAAATAACCTTTTTTATATAAATATTTTACTAAATTTATATTTCTTCTATTTTTATGTACTTTCACATAAATTGATCTATTTAATATTCCTTTTTTTATTAAACTAAATAAATTATTCATATTACCAACTTGATTTTTTCAACCCATTTAAATATCCATTCTCACCATATTTTTTAAACATCATTCTGCTCATTTTATATTTATTAAAATTTGCTTTTGATCTACCACTAAATAAACATACTGGATGTGTTCTACTTATAGAACCATTTTTTATATTATTTATTTTATTGTTTATATTTAATTCCTTAGGTAAATATGGATCTAAATCTATTATATTTTTTATATATTTATTTTTATTCCATTTTTCAAATATATATCTTACTTTACATTGTTTATTTATCTTATTTCTTTTTCCCATCTAATTTCTTATTATTCATTTTTATATTATTATTACTTTTCATTCTCCTTATCTTCTTTTTCTTCATCCAACTTTTCTTTTCTTAATTTTTCTAATGAATTTTTATGTATACTTTGTATTTCAAGCATTCTTTTTTCAGTTAATAAACGATTTCTACTAGGATTTATTAATATTATATTTCGTTCTCTATTTACTTGTGGATTATCCTTATATAATTTTGTTAAATCTTTTTCTTTTTTTATTATATTTACTTCTACATTATGTTTTTTTCTAAAATCATCTATATATTTCTCATCTATTTTAAATTTATTACTTTTAAATACAATTTTTTTTTCTTTATTTAATTCTTCATTTGATTCTATTTCAATTATTATTTTACTTTCAACTTCATTTACATATTCATGTAAATCTTCTAATTTATTTATTAATTTTATTTCTTTTAATCCTACAAATTTATTCCAATTAAAATGTTTATTATATATTTTAATATATTCTATATTTTCAATATTATCTTTTATTTCATGCAAATTTTCAATATCTTTATTATATGTTTCATCACATATTTTAACAAATCTATTTAAATCAATAGGATTAAATTCTTTATTACTTAAATCAATATATTTTTTAGTACGATTATATATATATCTTTCTAAATCATCAGATTTTAATAAATTATTATCCATATTTAAATTAAATATTTCTTGCTTTTTTATCAATTTATCTATTATTACGTTAAAAAAATTTTTTAATTTAAATGATATATATTTAAATCTTTCTATTATAAATGAAATCATTTTTCTACTTTAGACCAATGAAATATATTATTATTAAAACGTACTATTACTACTTTTTCATCATTTTTAAATTGTATATTAATATGTTTCACCACAGCTATTACATAAGATACTGTTAAATCCATTAATGTTGATTTATATCTTATTGATAATTCTGAATGTTTTTTTTCTGATAAAAGACTAGTTATTTTAATTCGTAATAAAGTTTTTTCAAGTAATTCAGTATTTTTATTGCAATCATATGAAATAAAATCATCAAAACATTTTATTTCTAATAATGATTCTAAATATGTACTAAAAACTTTTAACTCCCACTTTTTTCCCATTATTGTATAATATCTTAAATATTTATAATATCTTTTACGATAAACTCTAAATTCACTAAATTCAAATTCATTAAATACATCATAATTATTAGATAAATAAGATGCTTTTAATTTATTCATCTCACCTTTTTTTATATATCTTTCTATATCATTTTTAAATATGTAACTTAATGGTTTATTTGATTCATCTGCTCCTTTTTTAAGACGAAACATTCTGTCTTCATTTTCACAAAATTTATTCCATAATTGTTCTTGTGTTATACCAATGTTTTTTGCTAAAACTCCTAACATACCCATATTCATTCTCATTACATCGTAAATTTCATCTAAACTAACTTTAAGATTATATTTCTTATTTTGTTTATTTGATTTTTCTATTTTAGAAATAAAAATACTTTCACGATTATTACGTAAATATTCTGTATAATGAAACATTGCTAAATTTTTATTTTTTATTGAATAATAAGGATTTCTAAGTAAACCAAGTAATTTTAAATTTAATTTTGTTTTTCCTATTATTCTTTCTCTTATTTCTAATTCCATTTTTATTCTTTCATGCTCTATTATTTCCCATACTAAATCTTCTATTTTATTATTGTTATCTTTAATAAAACTTTCAACATCATAATATTGTACAAGAAGTTTATTCATATCTATTTCATTTATTTTTATTTCATTATTATTTTTTATTTCATCATCATTATTTTTTATTTCCTTATCATTATCTTTTTTCTTCTCACTATAATTTTTTGTAAATAAATAAAAAGATCTAACTATTATTTTATTTATATTTGTTTTTTTATTTGTTTTTTTATAAATATTATTATTTTTTAAATTATTATTATTATTTATTATTTTTAATATTAACATTAATTATTACTATTTACAACAATATTATCTTCATTATCTTCATTATCTTCATCACTACTAATATCAACATCATTAACATTAACTGTCATATTAGAAGTATTTTTAATATTTTCTAAATTCATTTTAAATGATTTAGGTAATAAATATTCAATACTATTTTCATTAACAATAATATTATCTTCATTTTCACTTTCACTATTATATTCTTCTTCACTTTTTAAAATAAAATAATTAGATTCAACCATATAATTAAAATCATAAAAATTAAAATTACATGCACTTAATAAACAATTACTTACATAATTTCTATTAATATTAAATTTTAAAAATAATTCTGTATTATATATAGTATTACTAATTATATCATAATAATTATATGAATCTAAATCAAAATGATAAAAATGTAAAAATAAAATTTTTTTTATATTTTCTCTAAATATTTTATTTCTTTCTAATATATTATTTGAATTTATATATTTTAATTTATCTTCCATTAATTTATTATATAAATATTGAAAATTATTAATAAAATTATTTAAAAGATTTCTATTATTTAATGATACTGCACTAGCTACTTTTAATGTTTTTTTACCACTTAAAAGTTTATCATCTAATAAATAAGTATATTTATTATTCATTTTTTTCTCACTAATTACCAACAAATTTATAAATTTATAAATACTACTAAATCTTATATTTGGTTTTATTATTATATATATAGTATTTATTAATAAATTTGTCTTGTTATTAAATAAATATTTATAATTTTTCTCTGATAATCTAACTCCCATTGAAAATCTTAAAAAAAAATTGTTGTAATTCATTATTTATATTATTACTCCTGACATCGTTAAAATTTTAACTATCTTTTCTTTTCTTAATTCTGTACATACTGGACCTAACACTCTAGAAGCAAATATCTCATTTCTTTTGTTAAATAATACTATACCATTATCTTCAAATGTTATTTTACCACCATGAAATCTCATTGTTTTTTTTTTTATTCTAACAACTATACCTTTATAAACTTCATGTCTTTTAATTTTTCTATTTGTTAATGCTGTCTTCACTGCTATTATAATATAATCTGTTAATTTACCATTATAATATTTACTTCTTAATATTTTTATACATTCACATAATCTTGCCCCTGTTGTATCTGTTGCTCTTACTATTGTTTTTATTATTATCATTCTTTTCTACTTCTTACTTATTTTATCTATATATTTCTGATTTGATAAAGAAAATAACTTTCCTAATTTTGTATTATAATAAATCCAAATTTTTATACCTATTGAACATTTTTTAGTTCTAGCAAAAGTTTGATTATACTCTGTATGAAATCTTGTATCCTTCATCGGCATTTTCTTACTCATATATAAAGCTATATCTAAATAATTAAATCTTTTAGTTCTCTTACCTTTCTTCTTATTTCCATTTAATTCTATTCTAACTGCATGTAAAGGAAATTTCAATTTTGAAATCTTAAATAATTTATTCTTCATTTTTAAAAATCTACTCCATAATTCTTTTCTCTTCAACCTCATTCCACTCTTCACCATTCTTATTAAATGTTTTCTATAAATATAATTTTTCACTTTATTTTTCTTATTTAATACTTTTAATTTCTTCATATCATTAAATCTACTCAAACTTTTATTTATACTACCTACATTTCTTATCCACTTCATCAAATTTAACAAATCATTCATAAATACTTTATTACTTTCTACTTTATTAATTAAATTATTTATTTTTATATTTAAATTAAATAATACATCTATATAATCTTCAATATTTAAATAATTAAATAATTTTTTTATATTAAATAATTTCTTCTTTATTTGTAATTTTAAATTCATTATAAATATTAGCTTTCTATTAAATAACCATTTCCACAATAACTTGTTCTTCAATTTTTTATATAATTTTACTAATTTAAATAAAATTATGTAATTTTTATCTAATAATTTATTATTACCTTTTATATCATTCACATCTTTATATAAATTGTTTTTATTAAAATTATATATTAATTTTTTTATTAAATAAATTAAATTTATATTCATTTTATTCATTTTATTCATTTTATTCATTTTATTCATTTTATTCATTTTATTCATTTTATTCACTTTATTTACTTTATACATTATATTTATAATTTTACATACATGTTTAAATTTTAATAATAATTTATATTTTAATTCTAATATGTTGTTTAATTTTTCACTATAAGTTAACATTATTTTATTTTCTATTAATATATTATTTTCATTTTCTAATTTATTATTATTAGTGTTAATTAAATTATTATATAATATTAAATTTAATTTTGATTTATTTATTTTTATATTAATTAATTTTATTAATTTATTTAATTTTATTATATTATTATTAATAATAATTTTATTTTTTTTTTTTATTTTTAATAAATTTAATGTTAATTTATCTATGTTATTATGTATTTCTTTTTTTTTGTTTTTTATATTAATTACTTTTAAATTTAAATTATCTATAAAAGTTTTCATTGATGAACAAAATTTTTTTATATGATAAATCTTTGATTTTTCTCTTGCTTTTTTTAATTCATTTTTATATTTACTATTATATTTATATTTTCTATTTTTTTTATATATTTTATACTTTTTATTTACATTATTTATTTTTTTATTTTTTTCTATTTTCATTTTTGTTTTTTTTATTAATTTTCTTAACATATAAAAATATTTACAAGATACTTTTCTTATATTTTTTAAATTATTTAAATCTATTTTTTCACCTTTATTTATTTTTTCTTTTAAAAATATTAAAAATTTTGCATTATTAATTTCCATTATATTTTTTAAAAATATTAATTTTATTAAATATTTATCTAATAAATTATTTTTTTTTTTTCTCAACATTAATATACGAATTCTATTTAATTTTTTTATATTTAATTTTTTTATATTTAGTTTTTTTATATTTAATTTTTCTATATTTAAAAAACTATTCATTTTTTTTATATTTTTTATATATAATTCTTTATTTAATTTTAAATTTGATAAATAATTTTCTTTAAATAAAAAATTAAAATGTTTTAATTTCTTTTTTAACTCTTTCACTACTTTATTTTTATTTTTAAATATTATTTTTTTTCTTAAAAAATATTTTCTTTTAAAATTCATTTTTTGATGTCTAAAAAATTGATATAATGTAGATATTTGAGATTTTTCTTTTTGTAATGTAAATTTTATTAAATCTGATATTTGTTTTATATTATCTAATACCAATTTCTTTCTTCTAATAAATACTAAACAAGGAATTACTTCTTTATTATAATATTTTGTTACTGTTTGACAAATTTTATATTTTAAATGTTTTAATAATAATAAATTTAAATGTCTTTTTAACCACTTTTTTTTCTTTTTTATATAATTATATTTTACATATAAAGGAAATATATTCAAATTTTTATTATATATATTTATTTTTTTGCTTTTACTTATTATATTAATTTTATTTAATATTTTTAAATATTTCTTTTCTTTAAATATATTTAACATCAAATTACTTAATTTTAATGGTATTTTTTTTAAATAATTAATTATTAATATATAGTATATATAACTTACTACAAATAATTTATATATTATTTTTATTAACTTATTATACATCCAATAATATATTAAATTCTTTCTTTTTTCTAATTTTAATAAATAATTGTAATTTTTCTTCTCCAATATTTTATTTTTATAATTTAATATTACACTTTTTTTCTTTATGTTCATTTTATTAAACATATTATTTTCTTCTAATTTATTTATATATAACTTCTTCAGTAAAATAAATATTTTATTCATTTCATATTTATTATTTGTATTTAATTTTAAATTATAATCAATCAAAAATTTCTTTATGTCATCTAATTTCATATTTACTTTTTTTAATAATATTAATAATTTTCTTATATTATTATTCATTGAAACATCCAATGTATTTATTATATTCAAATTCACACCTAATTTATTATTATATAAATTTAATTTACTTTTTATCTCTAAACCTTTCATATATATAATTAACGCACTTTTTTTTTCCACCATTTTATTTACATTCATACTTTTAAATGTCATTTTTCTATTTTATATATTTTTATGTTAATTTCTTCACTCACTAAACTTTTTATATTTAATTTCATATTTATACCTCTATTAAAAATATTAAAAATATTAATTAAATTATCTGCTGCTATTATATTATCTTTAATTATATTATTTATTTTATTTATCTTAATTATTTTATATAAATTTATCATTACTTTTATTTATTACAAAAATATATATTTATCAAACACAATTAAACACAATTAAACACAATTAAATTCTAAAGTTTTTAATTATTACATTTAATGATTTCGTCTATTTTTATTCAATATTTAACTTTTTTTTTTATTATTATTATTATCTATCTCTTCTTCCAAATACAGAAATATTTAATTTACTAATTTCTGCTTTACATTCTTTAATTAAATGGTTATGTCTTATAATTACTTCTTTACTTTTATCAATGTCTAATTTATTTTGCATAATGTATTGATCAGTTTCTTTAAAATTTTCTAAATGTCTATAAAATGCTCTTTCTGCTTGACTATCAACGTAACTAATACGATTATCTGCTAAAATTTTATTTTCTGTAACTTTATTTATAATATCATTATCTTTTCCTTCTAATATAAATAATTTTTCATTTATTTCTGAAATTTTTTCATTTATACTTAAAATTTTTTTATCCATTTTTAAAATATTTTCATTCATTTCTGAAATTTCTGAAATTTTTGAAGGTATTGAAGAAGTGGATGAAAATATTGAAAAATTTAATACATCAATACTATAAAGATAAGCACATAAAACACTTATTAATATACCAAATGTAAAAAAAATAACAGCATTAGAATTGTTATTTTCTACTACATTATTTGATGTTATTTCATTAAAATGCGATAATGCTAATTTCACACTATTATTTATTAAATCCTCATTTTTAGTTAATACTATATATTCGTCTGTTAATACTTTGTTTAATATTTCTAGTTTTTCATTCATAAATAATTCTAATTTTTCTTTATCATCATTAAATAATCTAGTTAATTCTTCTATATATTTTTCAATAAATGTATTTCTTTTATTGTCTATTTTATCTTTAGATACTAGTTTTATAAATTTTAAATTAAGAAAAACATCAAGAGATTTTGAACTATTAAAAGTTTCTTTAAATAATAAATAAATACCCCCTATACTACTCATATTTGCATAACTTGATAATAATCTATAAATAAATGATAATTTGGAATTTTTGTTTAATAATTTAAATAATTGTAATAATCTTATTATTATAGTAATTGTAATTACTAAACACATTATTATTATCATTCTTTTTGGATCAACATTCAAATAATCTTTAAATTGATATAAAATACTTGATATCAAATTAAAACATTTATTATCATATTTTTTATTTTCAATATATAATTCATTTATACCTAATGTTGTCACTACTACTAAATCGTTAGCTTCAAAAATATCACCAACCATTAATAATGCTATAAATCCTATAATATTAAATATTAAAAGAAGTATTAAAATATTTGTTTCATTTTTTATTAAAAATTCTTTTATATATTTAATTATATTTATTATTTTCATTGTATATTTTTTATATAAGAATTGCATACGTTTATTATCCATTTATTTATCAAAACAAATGTAGATTTAGTAGTTTCTAAATCATTACAATATAAAAATAAATCCATTTCATCTAAATTATAATAAATTGGAAATGTTTCTGCAGTAAGATAATCTTCTGCTAATTCATTTTTAAAAGAATTATTAAATAAAATATCAAAAAAATTATTTATTTCTGATACTGGTATTCTATCTAATAAACCATTACTTATTGCATAAATACTAATTACTTGTTTACCATAATTTGCAGCATTATATAAATCTTGTTTAAAATATTCATCTGTTCTTAAACCTCTTTTTAAATAATAAGAAACTACTGCATCAACATCTCCACCCAATTTATCAATACCTTTATAAGTTGTATAAAAAGAATAATCTGCTTTTAATTTTCTTGATAAATCTCTCATCAAGGAAGTTTGAGCATTACTACCAACTCTACTCACACTTAATGTAATACTTACTGCTGGTCTAACTCCTTTGTTAGCTAAATCTTTAGATAAAAATATTTGTCCATCTGTTATACTAATTATATTGGTTGGTACATAAGCTGATATATCACCACCTTTAGTTTCTACTATTGGTAATGCTGTTAAAGCACCTGCACCTTTGGTTTTCCTCATTTGTGCTGCTCTTTCTAATAATCTACTATGAACATAAAATATATCACCTGGATAAGCTTCCCTACCTGGTGGTCTTCTTAATAATAGACTCATTTGTCTATAAGCTACTGCATGTTGAGATAATTCATCATAAATTATTAATGCCCTATAACCTTTATCTCTATACCACTCACCTATTGTACAACCTGCATAGGGAGCTAAAAATTGAATACTTGCTGGTTGATCACTACTTGTAAACACTATTGTAGTAAAATTAAATACATTTTTTATTGTTAATAATTGTTTAATTCTAGCAATCTCACTTCTTTTTTGACCTATACCTACATATATACATGGAATATAATTACCTGCTTTACCAAATATATCATTATTATTTTCAACTTCTCTCCAAACACGATTAAAATAATTATTATATCTTGCTTGATTTAATATTGCTGTTAATGCTAAACTTGTTTTACCTGTACCTAAATCACCTATTATCAATTCCCTTTGACCACATCCTATAGGTAAAAATGTATCTATTACATTTATACCTGTTAAAAATGGAGTTTTTATTGATTCACGTTCTATTATACTAGGAGCTTTCTTTTCTATTGCTTCATATTCTGTGTACATTATTTCTTCATATGCTAAATTTGATGCACTCAATTCTGAATAATTTATTATTTCACCTAATGGAGTTAATATCTTTCCTAATGTACTAAATCCTACTCTAGTTTTAGGACTATTATAAGTTCTAAATACTAAATCATTTGAATTTAATTCCTTTTGATTTCCTTTTATTAATACTATCTTCACTAAATTCTTTTCTAAATTATATATCTGTCCTAAATGCTCATCCTTCACTAAATTCTTAAATTGCACCACTTCTCCTAAAAACGCATTATCTAAACCATTTGCTGTTATTATATTATCTTTTATACTTAATATTCTACCTATCTGACTTATCTTGTTCATCTCTTTCTTCATATTAATACTTACACACAATATCCATTTACACACAATATCCATTTACACACTCACATCATAATCTTATTATTATAAATAATCTTATTATTATAAATAATCTTATTATTATAGTCACAATATCACACACCCTCACACTCTCAAACACTAAATATTCCTACTTTTCTACATATCAACAATACATTTATACATTTATACATTTATACATTTATACATTTATAAATCAAACACAACATCATTCTTTAAACCTTATTCCATTATTATTATTCTTTTTGTCATTATTATTATTTATATTATTGTTATTGTTATTTTTATTATTATTGTTGTTATTATTATTATTATTATTTCTATTGTTATTATTATTTCTATTGTTGTTATTTCTATTGTTGTTATTATTATTTCTATTATTGTTATTATTATTATTACTTATATTATTACTATTATTATTTTTACTGTTGTCACTATTATTTCTATTATTTATATTATTGTAACTATTATTACTTCTATTATTATTATTACTTCTATTATTATTGTTATTATTATTATTACTTCTATTATTATTGTTATTATTTATATTATTGTAATTGTTATTATTTCTATTATTATTATTATAATTGTTACTATTTCTATTATTATTATTATAATTGTAATTACCTCTATTATTATTATTGTTATTATTATTATTTTTATTATTATTATTGTTATTATTTCTATTATTATTGTTATTATTATTATTTATATTATTATTATGTCTTTTATAATAATTCTTATCATTATTCTTAACATCATTCTTAAAATTATTGTTAAAATTATTGCTAAAATTATTACTTTTTTTATAATTATTATTACTTACATTCTTTCCTCCATGCCACTTCCACTTTACACCATCATTTTTATTATTATTATTTTTATTGTTATTCTTATTTTTATTGTAATTGTTATTTTTATTGTTATTTTTATTCCAACTATTTTTATAAACTTTCCAATCTTCTTCACCTTTTATTAAATCTTCATTCTTCCAATCTGCAATATTTAAAGTTCCTGAAAATACTTCCGCACGATACTTTCTCATCATTCTAATACTACGCCAATATCTGTTGTTTTCTCTTCTCTCCTCTTTTGTCATACCATCATTTTTACTTCTTTCATCTTTATTTTTCTTCTCATCTACTATATTTACTATATTTAAATTATTTCTGTATTCTAATAACTTATGCTTATTATTAGGTAATACATCAAAATCTTTTCTTCTCAATTTTCTAAATGTTCTATTATACTCTTCTTTATATCCTTCTCTACAATCATCTTCATATAATTTCATCTCTACATTTTCCATAAACCTTTTTAATAATAAAACATCATTACTTCTTTCCAATAACTTCAAATCCATAAATAAAACTTTCATTGTCTTTCTACTTTTTAAATCACCATCTAATTTTAATAATAACTTATCTCTAAAATCCTCCTCATCTTCTAATAATACTTCTAATCTTGCTGTCAAATCCAATAATTCATTTTTACTTAATTCATCATTCTTTACTTTTCTATTTAATTTACTTTTTACTTTCTTTAATATTCTATTCCTTAAACCTATTCTATCATCATTCAATCTCATTCTATTTATATCTACCTTTGATAATTCTAATCCCACTAAATCATCCAACTTATTTAATTTATTCTCCCTATACACCTTATTCACTTCAAACACCTTCCTCAACTCCTTCACCTTCTTCAATTCTTTCACCTTCTTCATCTTCTTCATCTTCTTCACTTTCTTCATACTCTTACCTACCAAATCAACTCCATCCACTCCATTCTTTATACTAAACACTTTACATTCACTCTTACTACTTATTCCATTCTTACTTATTATATTCTTACTTTTATTAAATTCAACATCACCTTTTACTTTAAATAATTCATTCCTATCTTCATTATCTTCTAATTCACTTCTCATTAATCTACAAAATGATTTACTATTCTTACTATTCCAAATTCTCCAATCTTTTCTTTTTAAAACATCACTTTCTATACCGTATTTCATCATTCTACTATATTTACTTTTTAAATCCATATTTATACCTTCATTCAACCCACTCAACATCAAATTTCTCAACTTTAATTTATTTCTCAACTTCAATTTATTCTTCAACCTTTTATAATAAATTTTATTGTTTAAATAATATTTAAATTTTAATATTCTTCTTAAATAATATATTAATCTTCTTATTAATCCCCTCACCCTAAATTCTTTATTATATATGTTTAATACTAATATATTGTTCCTCTTTAAATATCCCAACATATTTGAATACTTACTTTTATTTAAATACACTCCTTTCAAAGTTTTATACTTCAACCTTCTTGTATATTTATATATATTCCTCATTCTATTTATCTTTTTTCTTTTCAAATCATTTTTATATATTTTTCTCAATAAATAGTTATTTAAATAATTATCCACTATCCAATATTTCAAATAATTCAATAACTTAAAATAATTCTTCTTACGTCTCATTTCCCTCTTCTTCTTTATTCTACTCAAATTACCAACTGATCTACTATGTAATATTCTATACTCATCATCATGAATTGTAAATCTTCTATTATAATTTGTCTTCGAAAAAGTTATATATAATGGTACATACTTTAATATCTTCTCACTTCTACTCACCAAACTCAACATCTTATCCCTACATTCTAATAACAATACTCCTTTCTTCAACCATAACACATTCTTCTTCATTCTTACTTTATCTATATCCATATCCATATCTATACCAACATTCCTATCAACATTCATATCTACATTAACATTCCTATATACATCCATATCCACATCCGTATCCATATCCACATCCGTATCCATATCCACATCCATATTCATACCATCAATCATTCTTCTTACTACTTCACTTCCTTCATATCTTTCATATCTTTTATATCTTTCATATTCTTCTTTCTTGTAATATTCTTCATTGTAATCTTCTTTCTTATATTTATTGTTATGCACTTTTCTTAAATAACTATATAAATCAATTCTTTTATTTATATTATTTATATTTATATAATTACTACTACTATCATCTTTTATATCTTCTTCATCATCTATATCTACATCTATATCTATATTAATATTATTATTATTATTATTTCTATTATTTCTATTATTATTATAATTATTATAATTATTATTAAATATTTTTAATGTTACTTTATTTAATTTTTTAATACTTAATTCTTTTCCATTATCTTTTATTTCTACTAATGATTTTAATTTATTAAATATTCTTCTATATTTTAAAGTTCTAAATATGTTTCCTTTTTTTATTTTTTTTTTCATCTTTTTTACATTTCTCTTTCTTTTTCTTCTTCCATTTCTTTTTATTTTATTTTTATTTTTCTTTTCTTTTTTTTTATTTATTTTTATTATTCCTCTCTCTCTCTTTTTTTTAAACTTTCTCCTATCCTTTATTGTAAATAATTTTTTTTCTCCACGTTTCATTCTAAATTTTGATCTTCTTTTATAAAGATTATATTTATAATTTATTTTTTTTTCAAATTTTTTTTCAAGAAGATAATAATTTTTAAATTTACTATAATTAATATAATAATTTTTTTCATTTACAGAATGTTCATTATTATTTTTTTTATATTTTTTATATTTTTTATATATACGTTTATATTTTTTTTTTTTTTTATTTAATTTTGATTGATTTAATTTTTTTCTATTTTCTTCTAATCTTAATTTATCAGATTTAGTAATGCTAGTGCTATATAATTTTAATTTATCTAAATAATGCATTTTAAAGAAATTAAAATTATATTTATCAGAAAAATTTACATTATTAGTTTTTGATAATTCTACAAAATTAATAATAGTTTTTACATAAAAAAACATGTTAGATCTCATAATTGTTTTACAAAAATGAAAAACATTATTCCATTTTGTTTTTCTAGTATGATACCAATTAAGTTTCATATATTTAAATGTACGATTAGGCAAATAAATATTTGCAAGTCTTTTTTCTTTTAATTTTTTTAAATATTCTTTTTTTTCTCCTAATATATCCATTGAAAAAACAGATGATTTATATTCTTTATTTTGTTCTATTCTTTTAGATAAAAATTTATCTAAAACTAATAGTTTTTTTTTTTCATTTAAAAAATTATATATTAAACTAATATATTGTAAATGTATTTTTTTTTTTAGTAAATATAATAATTTATATTTTCTATTTAATAAACAAAAATGATCAATTAATTTTGTTTGTTTAAGATGCCAAAATAAATTAATATATATTGATTTCATTTTTGTATCAACAAAAAATTTAATAATTTTAAAAATATAATCAGCTCTTTTTACTGTTTTTGCAGAAAAATAATTATAATTATTTAAAAGACGAATGAATGATAAATGGTGTTTCATATTTTTTTTTTTTTGAATTTTAGTTAATTTTTTTGATTCATTTAATTTTTTTAATTTATATAACCATTTAAGAGGTGATTTAAATCTAATAAAAAATTTCCAGAACATTGATAATCTTTTTTTTTGTCTTTTTTTTTTTAATTTTAAATGTAATTTAGAAACATTATATATTTTTTCAGTTAATGTTACAATATCAAATAATGAAAAATTTTTTTTTTTATCAAAATCATAATCTAATTTTAATTTTTGTTTTACAACATTTTTAAAATCATCTAATCTATTTGAATAATTTTTTATTTCTTTTTCATTTAATAATTTTTTTCCTTTTATTAATTTCAATAACAATATTTTTGAATCTGTTTCTTTTTCATTTAAATTTGAAAACAATTTATTTTCAAGAAGCATTCTATTTTCAAAAAACATTCTTAAATATCTAATATCTAAATATCTATCTACATTATGTTTATTAATTAAATGTTTATATGTTATTGAATTTAATGGTTTTGAAGATAAACGTAATTTTATATCTAATGTGCTAAGTATTTTTTTTAATTTTATTTTTTTTTTTTTTTTTAATTTGGACATTTATTTATTATAAATAACTAACAATCTTACCTTTCTGGTAGTTTTGTGATTACATCTTCTTCTTTGACCATGTAATGGTAAATATCTTAAATATCTACTACCCATGTAATTATATAAATCTACATTTTTTTTTAAATTTTTAATAATATTTAATTTTAAATTATTATCTACTTTATTATTATATATTTTAAAAAAAATATGTAAATTTTTATTCATTAAATTATACATATAATCTTTAACATATTTTTCTTTTTTAATACTATTATAACTAGTTATTAAATTAATTAATTTATTACCAATACCATATCTATTACTAAATAAAATAAATAATTTTAATTCATTTAATTTTTTGTTTTTTTTTTGAAAAGAAATTTTTTTATCTAAGATATGTAATATATTATAATGTTTCATTATTAATTTATATATTGTTTATATTTTATATTTGTTAATATATTTTGTTATTTGATTTTAATTTATATTATTTATTATATATATATTTATTGTAATATATATACAACTAATTTTTATTTAAAATTATTATAATATTCCATTATTACATGTAATACTATTTTATTAGCAACACTATTTTTAGAACTTATTACTAATGTGTTGATAATTTGTTTTTTAAAAAACAAATTATAATATATACCTAAATTTTCATAATAAATTTTTGTAGGTAAATATAAAGCTAATTTATATTTAATATTTTTTTTTATATTAGTATTATAATTGCTTATTTGAAAAACTATAAAATTAAAATATTTGTTTATTTCAATATTATTATATGTTGATATATTATATAAAAAATTATATTTCTTTTTATTTAAATATACATTTTTTAAAGATAATTCATGTAACATTATTTCTGTAGAAGTTTCTGATATATAATGATATTCATGATTTATATTACTATAAATATTTAATTTATTAATCATTATAAAAAATTTATTTAATATATTTGAATTATTATTTTTTCTAAATATATCATACTTATTTTTTATAAATATATTTAAATTATATAATTTATTAATATATAAATTATTTATTTCATTTATACTAATAAATAAATGGTTTAATTTATATATATTTTCATTAAATATTCCAATACTATATATATTAAAATATGTTTCATTTATTAAATTATTATAAATATTTATATTTAAAATACTATTAGTTTTTTTTAAATTTATAAACATAAAAAATATATTTTTTATTTTATTAAATGTATTAATATCAATATTTAATAACCAATTATTTCTATTATTATTAAATAATCTTTCATATTTATTTGTATTAAAAAATTTTAATTTATAACTTAATAGTTTTACTACTTCTAAATCTAAAAAATCAATATAATTATCTAAAAATATTATTTTAGATTTATTATTTTTATTATAATATTTAAAAAATAATTTAATACTATAATTCCAACTACAATTATTATTATTAATTTTTAATTTGTTTATATATTCAATAAAAGGAAAAAATATTCTATTTTTTTTCATTTTTAAATAAAAAAATCTAGCATTATCAGTAATTAATTCCATATTTATTAAATTTTTTTTTAATGGTAATACTCTAACTATATTATTTTCTTTAGTTTGTACTAATATATTTTGATTTAAACTATCAAATAAATCTATAGAAACATGGTTGTATAATTCCCAATTTCTTAATTGATATGATGTTATTTTATTATTTAATGCACCTACTGGACAAATATCTATTATATTTCCTGAAACTTCACTTATAAATAAATTTTTAAAATAATTACTAATTTCCATATTTACTCCTTTACCCATTGTACCTAAAAAAGGAACTCCTGCTAATTCATCTGCATATCTTATACACCTTGTACAATTTATACAACGAGTCATATTCACTTTTATTATATTATTAAAATATTTATTTGTTACACTTTTCTTTTTTTCTATAAATCTAGATTTATCACTACCATAAATCATACTTAAATCTTGTAAATCACATTCACCAGCTTGATCACATATAGGACAATCTAATGGATGATTTATTAAAAGAAATTCTAATATATTTTCTCTTATACATTTAACTAACTCACTATTTGTAAAAATTATCATTCCTTTCATTATTATTGTAGCACATGCAATTACTGGTTTAATACTTCCTAATACTTCAACCATACAAATTCTACAATTTCCTGCAATAGATAATAAAGGATGATAACAAAAATGTGGTATTACTATATTTACTTTTTTACTAAATAATAAAATTGTTTGTAATTTTTTACTATAATAATAAATTTTATTATTTAAATTAAACATTATAAAATTTCTTTATTTTATTTACATATACAATATTTTTTATATTACAATTACAATATATATTATATTTAAATATTATTATATTTTATTAAAATATATATATTTATAATTTACGTTATTATTATTTATTATATTATTATATAAATAATATAAAGATTTATAATACCAATTTGAATGAAAATTTATTAAATTTGGAATTATTAATTTCTCATTATATATATTACTTTTACATTTAATTATTATTTTATGCATTGTTTTATTTAAATATATATGTATATATTTATTTTTATAAAATTTTCTGTTATTTAAATATAAATATTTATATTTAAATAAATAATTATAATTATATTTAACTAACCTTCTATTATTATAAATATTATATCTATTTAAAAAATAATTATTTTTTGTTGTTAAATCTTTTAATAAATTTTCTTTTGTATATTTTATTAAAAAATCTTTATCTATATCATATTGTTGAAAATAACTATTAAAATATTTGAAAAATGAATATTTTCTATTTAAATATTTTTTTTTATTATAATTAATTAATTTTATAAAATTAATTAATTCTGAATTTACTAATAATTTATTTGAAATATTTAATAAACTATTATTTTTATTTTTTAATAATTTAATAGGAATTATGTTATTAAATCTTAACACATTATATGTAAATTTAAAATCATTATTTAAATTATTTTTTAATATTAAATTTCTATATTTGATATAAAAAAATAATTTTTTTCTTAACACATTATATAATATTTTTAAATAATTTAACTTATTATTATATAATAAATTATTCTGAATTTTTTTATAATTTAATATCATTTTTTTTAATTTTAATCTATTTTTTATTAATATATTTTTAACAGAATTATTTATGTTATTAATTATATTTGATAAATTATTATATTTATATTTCTTCATTTTATATAAAATATATAAACATAATTTTGTTATTATATTTGAATTATTATTATTTATATTTTTCTTTATATTAATTACATTATTTGTTTTATTTCTTATAAATATAACATTCTTATTTAATTTTTTATGTTTATTTATTAATATTTTATTTTTTTTTATTGAATTTTTTATATTAAATATTGTTTTTTTAAATAATTTATTAATATTAAATAATTTTAAATTTAATTTTTTACTTAATAATTTTAAGTTGTTAAATAAAAAATTAAATTTATTAATTAATTTTTTATTTTTATATTTTATTTTATTTAAATAATACACATAATTATTTTTATTATTTATATTATAATTTGTATATTTTTTTTTAATTAAATTATTATTATTTTTTATAAAAAAATTTAACATATTTTTGTTTTTTATATTATATAAATTTAAATTACAATTATATAAATTTAATAAATTATAATTATAATTATTTATATTTTTTTTATTATTTAATTTTATATTTAAATATAAAATTAAAGAAAAAATTACATTAAATCTATGATCAAATAAACTTAATAATCTATTTTGTATTTTATTTTTTATTAAATTATTTAACATATTATTTTTTATAGAAGAAATATTAATATTATTTAATTTTTTAATCACAATTTCACATAAATTATATAAATATTTAGTTTTATTAAATATTTTATATTTTCTTAATGCTCCTTTTTTATAAATATTTATTTTTTTTATTTTCATTTTTTTTTTTCTATATATTATAAATTTTTTCCTTGATTTTTTTATTTTTCTTATTTTTCTTACAAAACAAATTAATTTCTTAAAATATTTTTTTTTTTTTTTTATTTTTTTAACTATTTTTACATTATTTAATTCATCTATATTATTTAATTTATTATTATATAATAAATTTTTTATATTTTTATTATTTTTAAATTTATAAAATTCGTGTTGATATACTTCATATGTTTTATATTTATTACTACCAACAATTAATTCTTTTCTCCATTTTAAAAAATATAATATTTTTTTATCATCCAATTTATAATAATTTTTAAATTTATTATAAATAATATCATCATCTTGTAATTCATGTAAAGAATATTTACTGTTATTTCTTTTATGTAAATTCAAATAATTTTTTTGTTTTATTACATTATATCCTAATCGTTCTTCTTTTCTACTTAAAAACATTATTTTTTTTTTAAATTTTCTTTTGTAATTTAATTTATAATAATTTAAAAATCTTAATTCTTTTTTATATAAATTTAAATAATTTCTTTTTTTTTTTCTTTTACTTGTTACTTCATAATCTTCTAAAATTGTTTCTAAATTTGATGAAACAATTTCTTTTTTTAACAAACCAAATCTTTCTTTGTATTTTCTTTCTTTATAATTTAAAAAATTATTTTTTATTTCATTTAATTTATCAAATTTATTTAATTTATTTAATTTATTTAATTCATCTATTTTATCTAACTCATCTAATTTGTTTAATCTATAATCATCTAAATTTTCTCCTGTAAATAAAAATTTTGAATTTTTATAAAACATAGATCTTCTATCCAAATATTTTTTTTTTCTAAGTCTACGTTTTATTTTTTTTTTCATTCTTCTTTTTTTTTTTTTTTTTTCTATACATAGACATGTATTTTTTTTTTTTTTTTTTTATTTTTAATAAAACTTTATCTAATTTATTTTTTTTTTTTATATTATTAAATATATTTAATTTAAAATTAAAATTTTTGTATTTACATATATTTAATACATTATCATTAATTATTTTATTTATTCTTTCTTTTATTAAAATTTCTTTTATTTTATTTTTTTTTTTAAATTTATTTAATTTATATAATTTTTTTGTATTATATAAACTAATATGAATATTATTTAAAAAAAAATTTGAATATTTATATTTTAAATTTATATTAGTTGTACTATTATACCAATTATTTTCAAAATTTAATATATTTAATGTTAATTTTTTATTAAATGTATTTTTATTATAAATAAATTTATATTTTTTATTATTTAAAAAATATCTATATAATTTATTATATTTTTTAAATTTAATTAATTTTTTTTTTAATTTAAATTTTGTTTTTTTTTTTCTTTTAAACCATTTGTTTATTTTATTTGCATTAGATAAATATTTAAACATACGTTTATAATAATTTATATGTAAATTTGAAATATCTATTATATTTCTTGTTTCCTTATTATTATTTGTTATAAATGAATAATAAGATCTATATATTAATTTTTTATTTATTTTTTTATTTAATAACAACAAATTATTTTTATTATTCAATTTAAATAGCATTATCATTTTATTTTATATTTTTAAATAAGTTTTTATACAATTTTTTTTTAAATATTTCTTTATTTTTTTTAGTATAATAAATAGTATAAAAAATTGGTATATAATTTTTTTTATATAAATCATTTTTTCTAGACCAAATAAATTCTTGATCTTGAATTAATCTATCTTTTACTATTCTATTATACATTTTTTTACTATAAAAATCATAAAAAAAATTTACATTGAATTTTAATTTTTTTTTTTTTATTTTTTTTATTTTTTTTGTTTTTTTAAATTTTCTATTAAAATTTCTATTTCTATTCATATATAAATATTTAATCATTTTGTTTTTATAAAACATCAATTTTTTATAAAAATTAAATTTTTTTAATTTTATATTTTTCATTATAAAAAAACTAGATTTTATTATAGAATTTATAAAATTTATTAAATTTTCATTATTTGAATATATACAATAATATAATAAAAAATAAAATAATTTTAAACCATAATATTTTTCTTTTCTTATTATATCATTCTTATAATGCATTAAATTAGATAATGTTACTTGATATTTTTTTATTATTTTATTAAATTTAAAATGAACATTTTCTTTTTTACAATCAACATAAGTTATTAAAATATTAATAAAATTATTATTTTTTTTAATATATTTTAAAAATTCAAATTTTTTAGTAAAACTGTTATAAGTTAATCTATGTTCTTTTAATAAATATTTTGTTTGTTTTAAAAAATAAAATATTTCTATAAAATTTTTTATATTTATTTTTTTATTTTTTTTATTTTCTATATTAAATATTAAATCATTTTTTGATAATAATATTTTTTTATTATTATTATGATAATAATATAAATATATATAAAAATACTTTAAAGTGTTTTTTTTTTTAAATAACTTTTTCATTAATAAATATAATAAATAATTTTTTAACTTATAATAATTTAATTCTATATAATTTTTTAATATAAATCTATTATTATAAAAATTTGTAAAATTTAATAATATATCTTTATTATATAAATTAAATAAATTATCTGTATTAGATAATTTATTATATATTTCATTGTTTTTATATGTTAAAGTGTTTTTTATAAATAACTCATTCACAGTAACTCTATATTTTTTTCTTCTCATTTTATATCTATTATTTCTTCTTCTTTTTCTAGTTACATATTGTTTTCTTAATATAAGTAAAAAAAAACTTAAATAATTTACTATATCCATTTTAGTTTTTTTCATTGTTAATTTTAAAACATTTTTATTTCTAAAAACATTAAATATAAATTTCTTTATAAATTTACTAAATTTAAATTTTCTTAACAATCTTATATTTTCCCAAAAATAACTCCATATTTTACGTTTTTTTTTTTTTATTTTTAATTTTAATCTAATTTTAAAAAATTTATAAATTCTATATTTATAATATTTAAAAAATGAACTGCGTGTTAAATAAGCTTTTATATTATTTCTTCTGTATTTATATTCATTTTTATATATATTTATTTCAAATCTATCATTATAAAGAATACGTAATTTACTTAACATTAAATATTTATAAATTTTTATTAATTTCACTACACTATATATATATTCAACTAATTTAGATATAAATAATCTTACTTTTGATTCTATTTTATTATAATTATTAAAATAATATTTAAATAATATATTTTTATAATTATTTTTTGTATTTAAACTTAATTTTCTTTTTCTGTTAAAATATACAAAATTTATATATTCATAAGAATCATTATTAATATAATATTTATTTTTCAAAAATTTATTTCTATCTTTTAAAATTATATTTTGTTTTTCCATATTTAAATTTATAATAATATTATAATTGTTCTTGAATGGAATCGAACCATTTCACAAGGTTTTTCAGACCAATGCTCTACCAGTGAGCTACAAGAACAATTCATCATATAAATTAATAGAGGCAGTAGGAATCGAACCCACGTATGTAAATACCAAAAATTCATGCCTTTCCACTTGGCTATACCTCTATTAATATTTTTATTCTTATTTTATTTTTTTAATTATTTATTCTTTTTATTATTTTTAAATTATATTTCTAAATTATATCTTTAAATTATATCTTTATTATTTTTTTTAATACTATGGAGTGAGAATCGAACTCACATTTCCTATTCCCAAAACAGGTATAATACCATTATATTATCCACTTATTTAATCACGATAAAAGGATTTGAACCTTTGACTCCTGAATTATGAATTCAATACTCTACCACTGAGTTATATCGTTTAAATAATATAAATAATTATATAATTTTACTATCACACCTATGAGATTCGAACTCATATCGTTACTTTGAAAGAGTAATGTCCTAACCCTTAGACGAAGGTGTAACCACTTTTTCATTCTTTATTTTTTAAAATAAAAAACAAAAAACAAAAAAGTGACCTAACTTATATATTTTTTAAATGAAAACAATGGGGATCGAACCCATGACCAGTTGCTTAAAAGGCAATTGCTCTACCTCTGAGCTATGTTTCATTATAAAAAACTGTAAAATCAATAATATATTAATTAATTTTATAATAGCGTAAGTAGGTCAACCGCTATTAATTTTTACAAATGAATTATAAATACATAAATTTTATATTTTATATTTTATTATTTATAATTTTTTGACCAATTATGGTATTCAGGACATAATTTAGATAACTGTTCACAAATAATATTAATTATAGAAACAGTTTTATCTTCTTCAGGTTTAACATATATTACTTCTGTTAAAAAATGTTGGTAAACATCATCTAAATCACAAGATATAGTCATTAAATGATACCATATTAAAAAACCTTCTTTAGTAATTATATGTATATTAATTGGCATAAATGCATGATTAGTACCACATAATTCACTACATTGTCCAAAAACTTGACCAACTATTTCTGATCTAAATACTTGTACTGATATTTTACCAGGTATTGCATCTTGTTTTATTCCAAAATTAGGAACAGACCAACTATGTATCACGTCATTACTTCCTATTACTGCACATATCCATGTATCTACAGGTACAACTAACATATGATCACATAATAATAATCTATTAAAGTCTATAGTTAAATTTAAATTAGATTCAAAATATATAGAATGATTAGCTACTAAATTTTTATCTAATAATGCTGTATTAGCATAATGAAATTTTAAAAAATAATTAAAAGAATCTCTATAACCATAACCCCAATACCATTGATGACCTGTTACATCTATACATAAATCATAAGTAAATGAATTTATGCTATCTGCACTATATAATTGAGCTAATGATAAAGAACATATATAAGTAACAATTGCACTACTACAAGCAACAAATATTAAATCTAAAATTGATTCATGACTTTCTAAATAATTTTGTTTATATGATTTAAATGTTACATTATAATTTTCTATTATTGCAGATATTAAAAAACATACAAAAAAAAATATTATTATTATTATAAAATTTACTTGAAAAAATAATATTAACATTCCATAAGCTCTAACTGTCATTGGATTTGTGTTAAAAACATATATTAATAATTCTAAAATTGAAATAAATAAACTACCTTTATTTTCAGAATTAAATGAAAAATATTTTTCTATTAATGTAGATGCTGTTTTATCAGTTTGTTTAATAAATAAAATTGCTCTTTCATTTATTTGATCATATTCTTTCATATTAGATGCTATATCAAAACATATACCAAAAATATATTCCTTTAAAAAAAAATATAAAAAAAATGAACAAAATAAAAAAAATATTATTTTTTTTATATATGTAAATTTATTTGTTATATTTACATAACTAACATTATTTGTATTATTTTCAAAATAAATATTATTATATAAATTACTACTTAATGGTATTATTAAAAAATAAAATAATAATAATGCATGAGCTAATATACATCCTACTTCTATAAATGGAGAAATTGGAAATGCTACTCCCATTATAGATAAATAAATAAAAATAATAATTAAAGACATATTTATTACATAATCTGTATATGAAAATGATACATTTTTTACAGATTTATCTACAATAAAAGGTAATAATAATAAACCTCCTAAACTTAAACCCATAAATATTATTCCATATAATTTATCTAATATACTTCTTAATATTGCATAAAAAGCTAAAAAATACCATTCTGGTACTATATGTGCAGGAGTTACTAATGGATCAGCTGGTATATAATTATCTGTATGTGATAAATATTCTGGATTAAATGAAAAAAGATTTATAAATAATAAAATTAATAATAATAATCCAAATAAATCTTTAATAATAAAATAAGGAAAAAAATTTATTTTATCTAAAGATATTAAACTATTATTTAAATAATTACTACTACCTACAATATGAAGTTCATATAAATGATATATTACCATTAAAGTTATAACAAATGGTAATATAAAATGTAAACTATAAAACCTAGATAAGGTATTACTATTAATATTATAACCACCCCATACCCAATATACTAAATCATTTCCAAAATAAGGTAAAACTGTTATTAAATTTGTTATAACTGTAGCTGCCCAATAACTCATTTGTCCCCAAGGTAATACATGTCCTAAAAATGCTGCACCCATTGATAATATAAATATTATAACACCACTTGACCATAATATATGTCTTGGATATAAATAACTAGTAAAATGAAAAGCTTTTATTATATGAATGTAAATTGTAATAAAAAAAAAACTTGCACCATTACTATGCATATATCTTAATAACCATCCATAATTTAAATCTTTCATTATTGATTCTATACAATTAAAAGCCATATCTATAGATGCCATATAATGTAATGTTAATAAAAAACCTGTTATTAATTGAATAGCTAAAAATAAACCTGCTAAACTACCATAATTCCAAAAATATGTTAAATTTTTAGGTGTAGGATATTTAATTAAATCTCTTTTTATTAATGATCTTAAAAAATTTAATAATAATATATTTTTCAAAATGTTAAACATTATTTTTATTAATTTTACTTACTTTTTTTATTGCACCTTTAGTGCTATTATTTATATCTACAGAAAAATTATTCATTTCATCTGTATAAATGTTTGTTATTATATAATCATATACAATATTAAACATTAAAAAATTAAATTTTAATATTTTAACAAATGATATATATAAAAAATTTAATTTATTATTAATATTCAATAATATGGATATTAATGTACTCACTGTATGCCAAATTATATTACTTAAATTAAATTTAATTTTTAAATTAAAAATTATTTTAGTTATTATTTTTTTACTTAAAAAATAATAACTTTCTTTAAACATAAAAATTATAGAAATTATAAAACAAATTAAAAATATATTAAATTGTGGCATTATTTTATTGAATTATTAATATTACTTGATTCGGCTTCACGTGCTAAGTCTGAATTTTTTTCCACATATTTTTGCAAATTCAAATTATCTTTACTATATTCCATTATTTTATTTTTATCTACAAGTAATAAAATTTTAGTATCAGTAAATTTAACATGGTCTTGATGTTTTTTGCTTAATAAACTAGTAAAACTTTTCATTTTAACTTTCATATGTGGTACAGAACTAGTATTATATTTATAGTAATGATCTGCTGTAACTATCATTTTAGGTGGTACATTCCATGTATGTAAATACGGTGGAGAAGTTAAACACCATTCTAATGTATCTACTTTAATACTTGATGAATTTATTTCATAAATTTCTTTTACTTTATATTCTTTTAATAAATTTAATTCTACTTCACTTAATTTAAATTTATTTTTTCTAATTTCTTTACAAAAATTTACTAATATTTCTGTTAAATTTACTGCATGAATAAATATCCATGGATTTCTACCAGCTTCTGCTTTTACTACTAAAGTATTAAATAAAACAAAAAAAAAAAATAAAATACTTATAAAACTAATTAAACTACCTGTAGAAATTATTATATTCCAATACATATACATATCTGGATAATCACATATTCTTCTTGGCATTCCTGATAAACCTAAAAAATGCATTGGAAAAAATGTTAAATTTGCACCTACGAAAGTTAACCAAAAATGTATTTGACCTAACATTTCATTATATTGATATCCTGTCATTTTACCTACCCAATAATAAAAACCTGCATATATAGCAAACACTGAACCCATACTTAATACATAATGAAAATGAGCTACTACATAATATGTATCATGTAATGCTACATCTATTCCTGCATTTGCTAATACTATACCTGTTAATCCACCTAATGTAAATAATACTATAAAACCAACACTAAATAACATTGGTGTTAAAAAAACTACTGTTCCTTTCCACATAGTAGATATCCAATTAAATATTTTTACTCCTGTAGGTATACCTATCACTAATGTAGCTGTTGTAAAATAAGCTTTTGTATTAGTATCTAATCCTGAAGTAAACATATGATGAGCCCAAACTATAAAACCTATAACACCAATAAATATCATTGCAAAAATCATTGGTAATCTTCCAAATAATTTCTTATTACTAAATAAAGGTATTATATGACTTAATATTCCAAATCCTGGTATTACTAATATATATACTTCTGGATGTCCAAAAAACCAAAATAAATGTTGATATAAAACTACATCTCCACCTCCTGATGGATCATAAAATGATGTACTAAAATTTCTATCAAATAATAACATTGTTATTGCTGCTGCTAATACTGGTAATGCTAATATTAATAAAAAAGATGTTATTAATATTGACCATACAAATAATGGTAATGTTGTCATTTTAAATGATTCACATTTTAAATAAAATATTGTACAAATAAAATTTATACTTGCCATTATACTAGAAAAACCTGCTAAATGAAAACTAAATATTACAAAATCTACACTTAATCCACTGTGATAATGTATACTAGATAATGGAGGATATAAAGTCCATCCTGTACCTGCACCACCTTCAATCATCATTGATATTAAAGCTAATATTGTTGAAAAAGGTAATAACCAAAAACTAAAACTATTTAATCTAGGAAATGCCATATCTCCTGCCCCAATCATTATTGGAACAAAATAATTTCCAAAACCTCCAAATAGTATTGGTATTACTACTACAAATAACATTAATATTCCATGCATTGTTGTTATTACATTATAAAATTGATATTCACCAAATAATATTTGATCCCCTGGTAATGTTAATTCTAACCTCATAAGCATTGATAACAATATTGAAAAAAAACCATTAAAAAATCCAAAAATTAAATATAATATACCTATTCTTTTATGATTTGTTGTAAATACCCATCCTTTAATTACCTTATTATAAAAATTTACTAATCTATCTTTCATTTTATTGAACATTATTATTTAAAAATTAATACTTATTGCAACACTTGCAAAACTAATATCGTACAGATATAGTGACCCTAAACCTTTTGTTTAAGTAATTAATATATATTATATTATATATATAATGTGTAATAATATTTAAATAATCTATTAAATATAACATACACAAATGACTAATAATTAGTAATATATTAGTACATTTTTAAAATTTAAAATTTTAATCATTATTAAAATCTTAAATTGCTAAATTTAAAATTTTAATCATTATTAAAATCTTAAATTGATAAATTTAAATTAGTTATATTTTTAAAACTAATTTATATACTCCTGTCCTTTTTGTTATATCAACAATTATTTTTCTTGTTAATATTAACAATTTATTTTTATGTTAAATATTATTTAATATTTTTAAATTTTACACTGTAAGGTTTTTTAATATTTACATTATAAAAAAAAAATTTATGAATATTTAACAAGTTAATTAAACTGAAATTATTATTATTAAATTTATTAAATTTTCTATTTTTTATATATGTTTTCTTTTTTGGCATTTTATTTTTTTATTTATTATTTAAATTTATATTTATATTTATATTTATATTTATATTTATATTTATATTTATATTTGTATTTAATAGTAAAGAACACGCTGTAAACTGAAACATCAATATTAAAATTAAAACATTAATATTAAAACTGAAAAGTTAATATTATAACTGAAAAATTAATATTAAAACTGAAAAGTTAATATTATAATTTTTATTATTTGTTTGCATGAGGAATCGAACCCCATCCTTGGGGTCATGAGCCCCATATCCTACCAATAGATGATGCAAACAAATAATAAAAATTATTTTTATAAAAGTAAAGTTGCATGAGGAATCAAACCTCATTCTTGGACCATGAACCCACATCCTAATCAATAAACGATGCAACTATTTTTTATTATTTATATTATTTATCATTTTTATTTAATGACTTAAAAATATATCTTTTGAGAAAATAGTAGATAAAATTACAAAAATATAACCTTGTGATATAGCTACAAATATTTCAAATATTACTAATATTAAATTAAATGCTAATATAACAACATTAAATATAACTTTAAATAAAACAATAGTTTTAATAAAAATTGATTTAAATATAAATAAATTTAATGTATCTAATAATATATGTCCTGCCACTAAATTAGCAAACAATCTTAAAGCTAAACTAATACTTCTAAATAAATAACTTATTGTTTCAATAAGTATTAAAAAAGGATTTAATATAAATGGTACTCCTTGTGCAAATAATAAACTAAAAAAAGCTAATCCATTAATTTTAAAACCTATTAATAAATTACTAAAACAAACTATATAACTTAATAAATAAGTTATAAAAAAGTGACTAGTAATAGCAAAACTGTAAGGTAATATACCAATTAAATTTGAATACATTATAAATAAAAATAAAAAAAAATAAAATGGAAAATATATATTTGTAACTTTTTTTGATAATATAGTTTTAACATTTTTATAAATAAAAATATAAAAAGATTTTATTAATTCTATTATTATATTATAATTATAATATTTTTTTTCAGTAGATAAATTATAATAAAAAAATGTAAATAATAAAAATATTAATATCATTATAATTAAAATATTATTTATAAACAATTTTATTGGTGGAAATAAATTATCCACATTACTAAAAATTAAATTATTATTTATCATAAATTGTTCAAAAGGATTAAAATTTATTATATTCATAATATCAATAATTTTTTATAATTTACTTAAATTAATTATTAAATTATATTAACATTAAATACATTTCTGTATATATTAATATAAATTTTAAAAAAAAATAAAAAAAAAACATTATTATTAAAAATAATAATATTTTTTTCCACATTATATTCATTACCATATCATATCTAAATCTTGGAAGAGTTGCTCTTATTACTACAAAAATAATAACATGTATAGTCACTTTTAATCCAAAATATATAAAATTTAAATAATTGATTCCAATGTCATTAGAAAAAAAAAAAATGGTTATTATTGCACTCATACATGCTATGTTACTATATTCTGCTAAAAATAAAAAAGCAAAACCCATTCCACTAAATTCTACATTGTAACCTGCTACTAATTCTGATTCTGCTTCTGGTAAATCAAAAGGAGCCCTATTTGTTTCAGCTAATATTATTATAAAAAATATAAAATAAATAGGTAATAATGGAATAAAATTTATAACATATTCTGTTTGAAAATATATTAAATTTACCATATCTAAATTACCATTTATTAATATTATTATTAACCAAACTACTGAAAATGCTATTTCATAGCTAATCATTTGACTACTTGCTCTTAAACTTCCCAAAAAACTATATTTACTATTACTACTCCAACCTGAAAATATTATACCAAATACTGCTAAATTACTTATAGCTAATACATATAATAAACTTAAAGGTGTACTCAACATTTGAGTAGTTAAACTAAATGGTATAAATAACCATATAAGTAAACTTAATACAAAACTATATATTGGAGTAAAAATAAAAATTAATAAATCTGCTTTTGAAGGAATTATTATTTCTTTTAATAATAATTTTACACCATCAGCTATCGGCTGAAATATTCCAAATAATCCTATTTTATTTGGTCCTCTTCTTCTTTGAACAGAAGACATCACTTTTCTTTCAATTAATGTAGCAAATGCTGCTATTAATAAAGTTGATATTAAACTACATAATATAAAATAAATATTATATGTTGTTAAAGGTAAAAATGTAAATAAAAAATAATAACCTAATTCATATAAAAATTCACCAAAATAATATATTTTATTGAATGCAGAATCAGCATGTATTATAAATTTTATTTCACCATTTTTTATACTGTCTTCTAAAAATTCACTATGTGTATGATATTGTCTTCCATTCATTGATGGAATTATTATTGTAAAATGATACATCATTTCTATAAATATACTTGTTTTTATAGTTTGTATAGCAAATTTCTTACTAAATATTTTATTTTTTAAATATATAAAAAATCTATAAAAAAGCCTTATTATTATTTTTGGTATATTCATTAAAAAATCTGGTAAATTATATAAAATAAATGGTAATTCATATACATAATTCATAATTATTTTTGGTAAATAATATAAAAAAATTATTATATTTTTTATAATATTATAAACAAAAGTTATTATTCTTTTTATATTATTATAAAAAAAATTATAAATCATTATTGGTAAATTATATAAAAAAATTATTATCTTTTTTATAATATTATAAAAAAAACCAACAATTATTTTAAATAATAATAAAAGATCATTTAATTTTTTCTTAATAAATTCTGTAATTTTGCTATTTGTTTTAAACATTTTATTTTTTATTTTTTACTATTTAATATTATATTAATATAATATTAAGAAAACAATCATTATTGTAAATAAAGCTATTGCTTCTGTTAAGGCAAATCCTAATATAGCATAACTAAAACATTGTTTAGCTGTACCTGGATTCATTGCTGTTGCATTTAATAAACTACTAAAAATATTTCCTATACCTATTCCTACTCCTGATAATCCTGTTGTTGCTATTCCTGCACCTAATACTTTGTACTCTGGTAACATTTATATATTTATAAAAAAACCTACAATAAACAAAATTATTAATTTTAAACAATTACACATTTTAATATTTGATAATTAAATATTAATTTAACAAATTTGCTTTTTATTTTAATAATTAAATATGTTATAATAAATTATTAAAAATAATTAGAATGCAAAAAATTAAATTAACAAATATAATTACAAATAAATGAATTTTAATTTTTTATAACTAGCCTAATTAATTCTTTATAAAAATATTTAATTAAAAATTTCTTATTCCTATATGTTTTCAGCAATTATTAAATCCATACGTAGCTATCTAGCCTACTTATAAAAAATAACTAGTACACCATAGGTATGCTGGTTTCAGTCCTTTCGTACTAGCTCACAGTTCAATTAATATTTTTTTTTTTAACAATAGATAGGGACCGAACTGTTTCTCAACGTTCTGAACCCAACTCATGTAACATTTTCATTAGCGAACAGCTAAACCCTTGGAGCCCCTTGCTAGACCAGGATATGATAAGTCGACATCGAGGTGCCAAACAATTTCGTAGATGTGAACTCTCGGAAATTATCAGCCTGTTATCCCTAGAGTACCTTTTATCCGTTTAGCGATAAATATACCATTTTATTTTATCGGATCTTTATGATAAATATCTTTTATTTTATAACATTTTTTAAAAGTTATAATCATCTATTACTAATTTTATGGTTATAAAAAATAGTAAAGTAAATTTATGCCATTATGCTTATTATTAATATTGTTTAGATATTAAATTAATTTACCTTTATACATCACCGTTACTATTTCGGTGATAACCGCCCCAGTAAAACTGACCATCATATTTTTTATAATATAATTTTATAATAATTTAAATTACTAATAATTAATACAATCATAATAAATAATATTACAACAACAATAAATTTTAATTTATATTATATTAATATAATATAAATTTATAAATAATATTTCATATATATCCTAAATATATAATATGTATTTAATTAAATATGAATACAGTAAAGGTTCATAGGGTCTTTCCGTCTAATTGTTAATACTCTGCATTTGCACAGAAATTTCATTTTCACTAAGTTAATATTAGAGACAGTAAAGAAATCATTACACCATTCATGCGCGTCATCAATTAAATGACAAGGAATTTTGCTACTATTAAGATCCTCAAGATAGGACCGTCGTTTACTAGTTATTATAAAAAAAACTTACATTTCTTTATTTTTAATACTAGCACCGGACAGGTGTCAAATATAATACTTCATTTTTCAATTTAGGCAATATCTTGTGTTTTTGATAAACAGTTGTTTCTTCCTATTCTGTTACATTCGTCTTTATATTATATAATATAAATAACATTTCTTCTCCCTAAGTTAAGAAATTAATTTGCCGAGTTCCTTTAATATTATTATCTTAATCACTTTAGTATATTCTACCTACATACCTTTGTCGGATTTAGTACAGTAAACATAACAATTTATATTATTTTCCTGATTATTCCTAAAATAAGGATTATTATTAAATTACATTTCTTTACTATTTGTAATTTAACAATTATTTTTTATATATAATAAATTAATTATATTTTAATCATCAATTATTATTTTGATTTATTTTTTAGATACTGTTTAACTATATCAAGATAATCTAATCGATATAAATCTTACTTGCTTTCAGTGATAGTATTTCTCATACTATTTTACGTTACTCATCGTAACATAATTAAATTTGATTTATTCAATTATTTTTAAAATAATCTCTTTAATTAATTACAAATCATTCTGTTACCAGTTTTTATAATTTAAGTTATAATATTTTAGTCTATATACATTTTAAATTTTATATATATAAATTACGTGAGCGTTTACGCTTTCTATCAATGATACCTGCTTCCAAGGTCACATACATAATTGTTTTTTTTATATAATAATAATCATTATACATCACTAAATTTTTAATTGTAGACTTTCATTTATAATATGAGCTGTTTCTCTTTTAACTATGTGCCTTATTACACACTGTTTGATTTTTTTTTTTTTTTAAATTTTATTATTCAAAGCTTTTTTAATCTTAGTAAAATTTTACTTCCCCTTAATCAAATATACTTTACCACTTTATTTTTATATAAAAAAACCCTACCTATATAGATTTCACAGAAAACCAGCTATACTAAGTTTGACAAGCCTTTCACCCCTATTCACAATTCATCTCAATATCATGTAACATATACGAGTTCGGTCCTCTTTATTCAATTAACCTGATTATAAATAATTCACTTAGCTTCGGGTCATATTTATTTAACTTTTTTCATTTTCATTTTATTTATATTTGCTATATAAATATTCTCATTACGTCATTATGCAAAAGGTATATTTTTATATCCACAAATCTACTATAAACCTAAAATACAAAAAAGTAAATTAAATTTATAGTAGCAGTCTATAATAAATGCTTATCTATATACTATTTCAATTCAGGTACTTTATCCTTAGTTTTCTTTCATCTACTTTCCTTCACAGTACTTGTTCTCTTTCGATTATTTATTTTTTTAAATTTAGATTATGGAAAATCTTTTTTCTAACATAAAAAACATTATACTCTTATATTTTTTTATTTCTTTTCTTTCAACAAGAATTATACTTTATAATTACAATAAAACCAACTATCATCAATTTTATAAGATTTAGTAAAAAAAATTTTAATACATTATTTCAATTATTTTCATTCGCCATTACTTAATTTTTCTATTTTTATTTCATTTAAAGTTAATAAGATGATTCAATTCACTTTATTTTTATATATTTATATTTAATTATCCATAAATATTAAATAATTTACATTAATACGTTTATATAATAAATATCAAGATATTCGCAATATATATTAACATTCTTTTATTACAATTACAATCTGTAATATGTAACAAATAAATTGTTAATTTTTATTTTGGGTATAAAATTTTATATTTATATTTTTATCAAAATTTAATTTAATAATATTTTAATTAAATTATAACACCAATTATTTAATTTTTT